CGATGATGATAAATCAAAAAAATTTTTAATAAAATGAAATTAAAAGATTTTTTGAGTAAGAATCCTTCTATCATCATTTATTCAATAAAAAAAATGAATAACTCAAGAAATCAAGACAATACAAAAAGAATTCAAACAAAAAAAAAATTCTTGAAACTATTTTATGTCTTTTGATAATTGGGTTACGCGATCCGAATATTATTCAGTATGAATCATAGTTAAAGTTAAAAAACTTCCTAATTTAGTCCCTCTCTTTCGTGCTTCAGATATCTCTTAAAGATAATATCTGACGATCAAAAGACTATCTATAGCAAAAGATGACAGACCCCTTCTCTGTATTATCGATAGAATTCATTAAAACAAACCGCACACTCATATTCCATAAATACAGAAAAAATTTCACGATCGAACTGCCCGAAAAGAATAAAAAAATGAAATAAAGAATCGGATAACAAAATCAAAAAATGAAATTGTATTTAATAAGGTAGGGATGACAGGTCTTTCTAAATCTAATTCATTGAAATCCCATCTAATACAACAGAAGAATTAAAAATCTCCAATATAATTGATAAAAATACTGCAAATAAAGCCATTGCAACCCCCATTACGGGGGTAGTTCCCCACCCAGGAGCTACTTTACCATATTCGGAATTCAATGGTTTTAATAAATTCCCTACAATAGTTCGTCTTGGAACAGATCTAGAACTACCTTCAACGCTTTGTGTAGCCATAAATCCTATGTTGTATTAATTTGAGATCTGTTGACTTTGTATACGATTTCATTGTAAATAGATGATCTTATCATAGATCTATTCTATTTTTGAAATTCCATAAAAAAAAATGGAAACAGCAACTCTAGTCGCCATCTTTATATCTGGTTTACTTGTAAGTTTTACTGGGTATGCCTTATATACTGCTTTTGGGCAACCCTCTCAGCAATTACGCGATCCTTTCGAAGAACACGGAGACTAGATGCAGTAAAGTCAAGAGCCTCCCCAATTTGGGGAGGCTCTTGCCTTTACTGCATCTAGTCGAAGAAAATAAAAAAAAAAATTCATTTTTTAGTTGGAACTTTTGGAGGTTCTCGAAAAAAGATAGCGAAAAAAATGATTCCTAAAGTCGAGACTAAAAGGAATGTATAAACCAATGCTTCCATAAATTCAAACGTGGTTTACAATTATAGCTTCCATACCTAGTTATTTTGGATCATTGACACACAACTAAAGAAGTCAAGATTAAAAAAAGTAATAAAAAAAACAGATGATACACTACAGCATAACTAATAAAAAAAAATAGAAAAATATGAGATTACAGTTGTATTAGATTCCTTGTCTTCGTGTGGTTGGATCTCCAATCTTTTGGAATGTTCCAAATTCCACTTGAGCGTCTAAATCTGGATCAATACCAGCAAAAACATCTCGGAACAAAGTTCGAGACCCATGCCAAATGTGACCAAAAAAGAAAAGAAGAGCAAAGGAAGCATGTCCAAAAGTAAACCACCCCCGCGGACTGCTACGAAAAACCCCATCCGATTTCAAAGTAGCACGATCTAATTCAAAGATCTCACCCAATTGAGCTCGTCTAGCATATTTTTTAACAATAGCAGGATCACTATAAGTAACCCCATTTAATTCCCCACCATAGAACTCAACAGTTACACCTACTTGTTCGACACTATACTTCGACTCTGCCCTTCGAAAAGGAACATCCGCTCTAACAATTCCGTCTCCGTCTACTAAAACAACAGGAAAAGTTTCAAAAAAAGTAGGCATACGTCGTACAAAAAGCTCACGCCCTTCTTTATCTCTAAAAATAGGATGTCCCAACCATCCAACAGCTATTCCATCTCCATTATCCATTGAACCCGCTCGAAATAATCCACCTTTTGCTGGATTATTACCAATGTAATCATAAAATGCCAATTTTTCAGGAATTTTAGACCAAGCTTCAGCTAAACTTTTATTTGCGGCTAATTCATCACTAACGCGTCGATAGATTTCTTGTTGGAAGTATCCTTGATCCCATTGATAACGAGTTGGACCAAATAATTCAATTGGCGTAGTTGCTGAACCATACCACATTGTTCCAGCAACGACAAAAGCTGCAAAAAAAACAGCAGCAATACTACTGGAAAGAACTGTTTCAATATTTCCCATCCGCAATCCTTTGTATAGACGTTGAGATGGACGCACACTTAAATGAAAAAGACCCGCTAAGATACCCAACGTACCTGCTGCTATATGATGAGCAGCTATTCCTCCCGGAACGAACGGATCAAAACCTTCAACACCCCAAGCTGGGCTTACAGCTTGTACATTTCCAGTTAGACCATAAGGATCGGATATCCATATTCCTGGACCATATAATCCTGTTACATGAAAGGTACCAAACCCAAAACAAGCAACCCCAGCCAAAAATAAATGAATTCCAAAGATCTTCGGCAAATCCAAAGATGGTTTTCCTGTTCGTTCATCAGAAAAGATTTCTAAATCCCAATACACCCAATGCCAGATAGCTGCCAAAAAGCACAAACCAGAAAAGACAATATGTGCACCCGCCACACCTTCATAACTCCAAATGCCTGGATTTGATATAGTTCCTCCTGTGATACTCCAACCACCCCAGGAATTTGTTATTCCTAAACGAGTCATGAAAGGTATAACAAACATACCTTGTCTCCACATTGGATCCAGAACAGGGTCCGATGGATCAAAAACTGCTAATTCATATAAAGCCATGGAACCAGCCCAACCTGCAACTAAAGCCGTATGCATTATATGGACAGCCAGCAAACGACCGGGATCATTCAATACGACGGTATGAACACGATACCAAGGTAAACCCATGGAAATACCTCTTTAAAATTATTAATGTATAATAATATGTAACTTTATTGCACTGAAAAAAGAATGTTATAAACCTTCTTTTTTCATCAATTATCCCCCTACAAAAGATAAATATTTATTTATTTGAGTAACAATGTAAAATAATGTAGAATTGGGGTTGTAGGAACAAGGAGAAGCAGATCTATTCTATACTCAATAAGTATTAATATGCAATGGGGTTTTGATCTTATTTTTTTTTTAGTGGAGTAATTGAAGCCAAATTGATTCATTAGTCAAAAAAATTATTCTTAAGGCAGTGAATCTCTGAAATAAAAAAAAATTTGAATTCAAAAAATTCATTGTTATGCTTTCATATCAAAGTAAAATAGAATACTGACATTTTGATCTTTTATTTTATGCCAGTAGGTGTTCCAAAAATTCCTGAGTATGAGTTTGAAGAAGAGGCTGGGTTTGAAGATTCGGAATCTGAAGATGGGTATCAAAATGAAGATGAAAGTGAGGATGAGTACGAATATACGGATACCGAAGGAAAGTTAACTTGGGTTGATTTACCCAATTTACTTTATGAAGAAAGAATCCTTTTTTTGACTCGAAAAATAAATAATGAGCTATCAAATCAACTTCTGGGTCTTATGACCTATCTCAGTATAGAGGACGAAACTACTGATTTGACTTTTTTTATAAATTCTCTCGGTGGATGGGTAAAGTCGGGACTAGCCATTTATGATATGATGCAAGCTGTACCACCGGATGTTAATACAATAGGGGGGGGGATTGTTGCTTCAATGGCATCTTTGATCCTGGCTGGAGGAGAGAATTCCAAACGTATAGCATTCCCTCACGCTAGAATAATGATCCATCAACCTGTTGCTTCGTTTTCTGAGTTAGAAACTGGAGACCTTTCCATGGAAATAAACGCAGTAACGAAAATGCGCAAAACCATCACAAAGGAATATGCAAAAAAAACAGGCCAATCCGTCTCAATTATATACACGGATATGGAAAGAGATTTTTTTATGTCAGCACAAGAAGCTCAAGTTTATGGAATAGTTGATTCTATAGCAGACGAGGTGAATAAAAAATAGGGGGGGAATTTACCCCACATTCCGATTTTATTTATCGTCTTAATTATTTATCGTCTTAGATAGAATTATACAGAAAAAAAATAGATAAAGTTTCTTTTTTAGAAAAGATAAAATTTAGAATCAGCCGGTTAGGATTAATCTAAACCAGATTATTATGCTGCATACACTTTACCATGCCAACTATTAAACAACTTATTAGAAATACAAGACAGCCAATCAGAAAAATAAAAAAATCTCCAGCTCTTGTGAGCTGTCCTCAGCGACGAGGAACGTGTACTAGGGTGTATGTGCGACTCGTTTAAATACTCGATCTTATGGGAAAGAAAGAACCCTTTGGATTACCCGCTACAAAAAAAAAGCACTAAGATAGAAAAAAACAATTTCAGGTTAGCCTTGAGTTATCCTAAAAAAGGATCTAGCCTATTCTTCTTTTTTTATTGTAGATAAAATCTATGGTTTTCCGTGGTGAAAATTCAATCACCTCCAGTTTCAATTGAAACTGGGAAGGAATACCCAATTGTTAATAATTGATTGTTTTTTAAGTTAAGCAGGGTTCATCCTTTTCAAAAAGATAAGGCCCATATTCTTGTAAGAACGGACTCCCAGGGTCAGCAAATTCGCTAATCTTCCTAATTAAATACCGTTACTGTATAGATGGGTCTTGGTGTGAAAGACCTATTGCTGCTTAATTCAGAGGTAGAGCCAAAGGGTGTGAACTATACAAGTTAACAAGATTTTTGATTAAATTAAAAAAGAGCTCCGGTGTATATAGAAGACCTCACCGTTTAAAAGAAGTTACCATAGAAACGATGGAACCCACGATTTATTTTCTTTTGTTTTTTTAGTTCTTTATTTTTATGTTAGTTTATTTGATTTCTTTTTTTTTTTCTTTTTAATATAGCTTTATCATTTCTAAAAAAAACAAGAATCTCCTATAAAAAATATTTTGGGTAGGAAGGTTATTGTAGCAAAAGCCATTGGAATTCTTTTTTTATACATTGGAAAAATGAGTTTTGTTTTTATAGAAAAGGAGAAAATAATAGCTGAAAGATAAGAAATCTTTTCGTTATTCATAAAAGTTTCGCTTATTCAATGACCAGAACTAGACGAGGATATATAGCTCATAGACGTAGAACAAAAATTCGTTTATTCACATCAAATTTTGGTGGGGGGAATTCACGACGTACTCGAAGTATTATTCAACAAAAACTTAGGGCTTTAGTTTCGGCTCATCGGAATAGAGAGAGGAAAAAAAGAGATTTTCGGCGTTTGTGGGTGACTCGAATAAATGCATCAATTCGCGAAAATCTTCTATCTATTAATTATAATAAATTAATAAACAATCTCTACAAGAGACAAATGCTTATTAATCGTAAAATACTCGCACAAATTGCTATTTTAAATAAGAATTGTCTTTATACAATTTCAACTAATATTTAAAATTATATAAAAATTATATATAAGGGTGTAAAAATAAAAAGAATCACAACAATATATGCTAAAAAAAATATGAGAAAGTAGAATAGAAATTAATTTTAATAATTAAAGATTAACTTAAAAATAAGATTAACATAAAAATAAGGATCACGAACACAGACAAATTGAACAAAACCATTCAAAAAAAAAATAAGATCTAGTTTTCTTATTGTATGATATTTATCATAAAAAAAAGATTTAACAATCTTATTTTTTTTTTTCAATCCTTTTTTTTAAAGTTGAAATTCGGATTGCAATTTTGATTCAATTGACGAGTAAGTTTTTCTTTTACGTATTTGAGAATCTGGAGTTGGAATAACCACAGTCCTTTTTTTTAATTTCAAAAATTTTATTTTGTTTTCGGTATTATTATTAATAAAAGGTAATAAAGATAAAATACGAGCTTGTTTTATAGCAATAGTGATTAATCGTTGTTGTTTTAAAGTCAATCTATTGACCCGCCTAGATAAAATCTTCCCTTGTTCGCTAATAAATCGACTAATTAAACTCATATTTCTATAATCAATTCGATCCCCCGATCCAATCGGGGGCAACCGCTTACGAAATGATCGGTTGGGCTTAAGAAAACGCCGCTTAGGCTTAAGAAAACGTCGCTTGGGCTTAAGAAAACGTCGCTTGGATTTATCCATGATTTGGTTTTTCCTTATTTAATTTGAAAGTTCGATCCGCTCAAAAAGGCTAATAATTAAAAATGGAAAATGAAAAAATAGACTTTTACTTTTGATTGTATCTATTGAATACAGAATCTAGATTCTCAATGGAGAATTCTTATTAAATCTTTGTTACTGGACAATCCTTATATTTATTGAATATCAATCAAGATCACACTAAAATCTAGAGGTTACATCTATTTTTTGATCTCCACATGAATCATATGTTTGGAACAATAAGGGCAAAATTTTTTCAATTCCAAACGAATAGGCGTATTGTGTCGATTCTTTTGAGTACTATATCTGGAAATACCTCTTGATTTATTACCACTCTTTCGAACACAGTTGGTACATTCCAAAATAATCCCTACTCGCGCTTCTTTTCCCTTGGCCATGAACCTCCTTTTTATTTTTTGGGGTTTGTTTTTGTTACTTCAACTCTTAGAGATTTATAATTTAAAGTGAACAAAAGATAGATATTAATTCCTAATCGAATTAGAAAAGATTTGATTCTTTAGTATTTAGTGTTAATACAATAACCAAAGGAATCCTTTTCTATTTCGAATTGAACTAGAGTTCTTTTGTTAAACATTTTAACATCATATGTTAACTTAACCCCACATTAACCACATATACTTATATGTTTTCGTTTTCTTTGACTTTCAGTTTATTGAAATCTTAGTAAAAAAAGAATTTTGGTGGATTTTAATTCGCTTTACGCTAATGCGACCAAATTAAAAAAATACACGGAAGAGGGGGGAAAGTATTCCCAGAGATCCCATTTTATCTAGAATCTCTTTCAACCCCCCCCATATTAATAACTAGAACGAAAAAAAGGGGAATGTTAATGCATCCGGAAAAAAACGATTAATTTCTATCAATAGTCCGGCTAAAACCCCGAACCATAAAGTACTTATTACGGGTGCAACAGATAGATAGGTTTTAAAATCTCGCATTTTTTTATACTCCTTCCTTATTGGCTTAAGGAAAATAATTTTTATTCATTTCCAAATTTATAGTGATAGTTTTTTTTGTATTGTGATATATTGTATTACATATTGATTGTAATATATACGATCAAATAGATATCTTCAAGTTGAATTGTAATTTTTTTTTATGAAAGATTTTTTATTCAATTTTAAATGAATAAGAATTTAAGAGCATAAATAGAATCTTTTTTTTTTTTTATGTAAAGACAAAAAACTTCTATTTAACGAATTTTCTATATATTCTATATATATATTATATAGATCGAATCCTTAGATAGAAATATTTTATTTCTATCTATCGTAAGTTTAGTATCTAGAATAGATAATTAATATCTAGAAATTCTATTTCTATAAATTGTTAATAAAGTTATTATTTATTGGAATATGGAATTTTTATATTCCAATAAAAAAAAAAAAAAAAAATTTAAAAAACACATAAGTATCTGGAAAATAAGATGGAGATTCTTTAGAATTGAATTGAAAACAAATTGAAAGGGATGTAGCGCAGCTTGGTAGCGCGTTTGTTTTGGGTACAAAATGTCACGGGTTCAAATCCTGTCATCCCTACCTATTACTTCGCCTATGAGCAATAAAGAAAGATCTCTTGAAATTCATTCAAATTGAAGAGGATAAGTTTTTCTTTTTATTGGGATGGGAGTCTATTGTAGATAAAAATATGCAAGACTTCAAGCAAAATGGATTGTGCGCTACTTAAAAAAAAATAGCCTTCCTTATCCTTTTTTACGCTCTTAGTTCAGTTTGGTAGAACATGGGTCTCCAAAACCCAATGTCGTAGGTTCAAATCCTATAGAGCGTGTTTCGCTTGATGTTTTTCTAAGTCAAAATCTTAGGAAAAAAATGGAGCAGCAAACTAAATTATAAATTTGACCCCCTCTCTTACTGCAGAGGGTCAAAAAAATAAAAGGACCCTTTTATTTAATAAATAAATAATAAATCAAAGGTCCAATTGATCACCGCGTCTATATTGTAAATATGCAGTTACAAATAATCCAGCCAACGTAATAGGAATTAGACCTAATACAATTCCAAATAGAAAAACTTCAATCATTTAAATTTGTTTCCAAAAAAATAAAAGATGCTATATCTATCTTTAAATATTAATCTATATTGATTAAAAATCTCAATAAAAAAAAAAAATGAAGATGGATACTATCCATAAAAAAACTTAAAACAATAAACCCCATTAAAGAGTATTTGTCTAGAGAAATTGCTTTGGGTTATGTTTCGAAACAGTTCATTCCATTCATTTTTTTTTTCAAATAGACTTATTTAAATTTATTTAAATAAGTCGTATCTTACTTAGACCAATAAAAAGAACCGAAGCTACAGTTAACGCTGCTAATAGAAAACCGAAATAACTAGTTAGAGTAAACATAAAAGAGCTAAATAAACTTTTGTTTCTAATTGAGACATAGAATTGTAAAGCATTTTCCTAAATTTAAATGAAAGTTTTCATTTTGCACTCATTGTAGATTATAGATGATACCAACAAAAATAGAATTACAGATAGATAAATCTGATCTAATCCAAAATCAGTACAAAAAAGAAATAATTAATATTAATGCTATGGCTAATCATTTTTTTTCACTTGCTTCATTTTTTTTTTTTTGAAGTACTAATCCCTTATAAAATAATAATAATAATAATAACTAAAGATTTCATTAAAGTTATATTTAATGAAATATTCAAATTAATAAAAAATACTCTTTTTTTATCTGATCCATGATATATGCCATAAGATAGGTATAAAAAAATGTAAAATAATGTTCTAAAAATATTTGTTTTTAACCCGTTGCTATTGCGTTGCTGTGTCAGAAGAAGGGTAGCTATACTGATTCGGTATACTTTAAATAAACCCTTGGTACTAAATTGACGATCTTACAAAGATAGGGTATCAGTAAATTTGGATTTCCTGATCATATCTTTTAAAGAATCGATCGCTTTTTACTTTATGTAGAAGAATATGTGGAGCTCGGCATGTCTGGAAGCACAGGAGAACGTTCTTTTGCTGATATTATCACCAGTATTCGATATTGGGTCATTCATAGCATTACTATACCTTCCTTATTCATTGCAGGTTGGCTATTCGTCAGTACTGGTTTAGCTTACGATGTTTTTGGAAGTCCACGTCCAAATGAATATTTTACAGAAAGCAGACAAGGAATTCCACTAATAACTGGCCGTTTTGATCCTTTGGAACAACTCAATGAATTTAGTAAATCGTTTTAGGAGGCCTCAATGACCATAGATCGAACTTATCCTATTTTTACAGTACGCTGGTTAGCTGTTCACGGCCTAGCTGTACCGACAGTTTTCTTTTTGGGATCCATCTCAGCAATGCAATTCATACAACGATAAACCTAATCAAAATTCATTAGAGAGCTATGACACAATCAAACCCGAACGAACAAAATGTTGAATTGAATCGTACCAGTCTTTACTGGGGGTTGTTACTCATTTTTGTACTTGCTGTTTTATTTTCTAGTTATTTCTTTAACTAATTCTTTTTTTAATTACTAAAAGAAATAAAAAAGAAAATAGAAGAAAAAATTATAGAAAAAAGTGGAATAATAAATAAAAGTCGAAATTGTTTTATCCCCTCGGATGGATATCGTCTCCAAATTATCTATGACTGTGTATGTCTATAGTATGACCACTTGAGTAAAAATAAAAATAGAGGAGGAAGTGGGATAAATGGCCGATACTACAGGAAGGATTCCTCTTTGGATAATAGGTATTGTAGCAGGTAGTATTCTCATTGGCTTGCTAGGCATTTTCTTTTATGGTTCATATTCCGGATTGGGTTCATCCTTGTAGTAATAATCGGATGAACTGAGTTGCCTAGATGAAAGCATAAGAACTCAACGGGATTCCTTGAATCATATATCATATATAAAAAGGGTCCCACTGAGTTCTTAATAATTAAGACTCTAATCATAAAACTTAAATTGTACAAGTTGAAAAATGGATCCCTTTTTTCCAATATTCCTAAGAATTCCATTCTTTTATGGATGGTTAAATCATCAACCTTTTTATTCTATGAATCCAACTCCATGTTTAAAAAGATAATTCATTTTTGAGAACTCTCAATCTCAAAAGGAAATAAAGAAATGACTATTTAATGAATACCCCATAAGAGTAAAAGAGTAAGAATCATTAGTCTTTAGACACAAGAAAAGAATTTCTCCACATACTTTTCTTGTGTCTAAAAATAGACTTAGACTAGTCAAAATATTAAATATATTAATATATTTAATTTATACTAAATTCCTTTTCCACATTTCATTTTTTTTTTAGTTAGCTTATGCTTAATAATAATAAAAAAAAAAGATAAAAAAAATACTACACTTAGTCAAGACGAAATCTTATCAGAATGAACTAATTCGACCCCTCCTATTTCAAAAATTATGACTTTAATTTAAATGGAAGAGCAATAGCCCCTTTTATGAAAAATGGAGTAGTTTCACATTAGTAAATTGCCAACAAAATACATATATATATAGCTATTTTTTTTTTTTAATAAAAAAAAAAGTAATAATAAAGAAATTTTGTCTTTATTAATAATAAAGAATTAACTAACTACTAATAATTAGTTAAGATCTAGAAATTCATTTCGAACAATTGAACTTTTTCAAACTGTTTCTTTTTAAGAACTAAAAATATTTGGGCCAAAATAACAGAAGCAAAGAAGACTAAAAGACCTTGAATACGTAATGGGTTTTGAAGTACTATTTCTGTATCACTCTGACCAAATCCACCCACATTAGGATTACTCGTTAATGGTTGATCTTGTTTGATGGATTCACCTTCTGAAACAAGAAGCTCGGGGCCTGGAGGTATAATATCAATCACTTGACGCCCCTCTACCGCATCGGTTATGGTGATTTCATATCCCCCTTTTTCTTTTCGTAAAATCTTAGTTAGTACACCAGTGGCTGTTGCATTATAAACCGTATTGTTACTTTTGCTGCCATCAGGATAAATTTGCCCCCTTCCCCGGTTTCCTCCTACATATATTGGATATTTTAAGAAATGAACATCTTTTTTAGTAACGGGGTTTGGAGAAAGAATAGGAAATGTGATTTCAGTATATTTCTGACCAGGAACGGGTCCTACCACAAGAATATTTTTTTTATTGGGACGAAAAGTCTGAAAAGACAGATTACCTATCCTTTCTTTCATCTCTGGCAAAATACGATCTGAGGGGGCTAATTCAAACCCCTCGGGTAAAATAAGAACCGCCCCGACATTCAACCCCCCTTTTTTTCCATTAGCAAGAACTTGTTTCAGTTGCTTATCATAAGGAATTCGAACAACGGCTTCAAATACAGTGTCAGGAAGTACTGCTTGCGGAACCTCAATATCTACAGGCTTATTAGCTAAATGACAATTAGCACATACAATACGCCCTGTTGCTTCACGTGGATTTTCATAACCTTGCTGCGCAAAAATAGGGTATGCATTTGAAATGGATATTTGAGTTATTATATACATGATGAGCGATAGAGAAATGAAGCAAGTAATATCTTCTTTTAGTTTTATCGAATAAATACTCTTTCTGGTTTGCATGGTATAATCGTTGATCCCCCCAATTTCTACAATAAGATTAGGTAAGTCACTAAAAGAGTTCCTTACCCACAATGCTGCTATTTACTGAAAAATCTTTCAAATATTTTGACTAAAATAGAGTTGCAATCCCATTCACTTAGACTATAATAAAAAATGAAAAATATATATATTGTAGGTGAAAAAAAAAAGAATAAAGATGAAAATTGGATCATTAAATTTTTTTATCAGTCATTCATTGAGTGATAAATCACTACAAGTGATGGAGATACACGATTTAAATAATAAAAGATTGAATATTTAAAAATTGTATCAAGAATGACTGGAAAAGTGGAAACAAGAACAGATATGATTAGATCATTATGAGCAAATCCAAAATCATTATAAACGGATCCAATCATTAGTTCCCAACCGTGAGGTGAATGAAATCCTATACATAAATCTGTTATGAACAGAATAAAAAAAGCTTTTATTGTATCACTTAAGTTATATATAAATTCTTGAACCCAAGAATTTAAAATGAAGAGTTCTTCATTACCTAAAACAGCATATAGACTTAGAATAAAGAAACAAAATATATTTGTTGAAAAGTGTAAAAACGTATGGATACACTCCTCATTGTACATCCTAACCAATTCAATGGTTTGTGTGTGGAGTGGAATAAAATACTTTTGTGGATCTGTTTCCGTATATTCTTTCAACATTTCTTCCACCACGAAGAGTTCTTTTAATTCGATGAATTTTTCAATAATACTCGTTTCTTGACTAGTGTTTAAAAAAATTTCTGATTGACTAGTATTTCTCGAATGAAATACCCAAGATTCCACTGTTTTATTAAACAGAAAAGAAATACACCAGGGCACCACTATTATAGATATAATATAAAGAACAGAACTAAATGCTTTTTTTTTTTCATTTTTTATTTGTAATGAACCTATATTTTTTATCGACTCTATCTGATCCATTTTTTGTTTTCGCAAATAGTCAAATAGAGGTTTACAACTTTAAATTTATCAATTGATTCTTTATTTTGGATTTAGAAAGCCATAGTTCGATCTTTATTCTTAATTTATAGAAAATATTAAGAATAACGAACAAAGCTTGTTTTCAGATATCTCAATTATTCAATTCACAATGGAGTCCTTTTTATTGAATTGAAACAGTTCAAAACAAATACTTCCCATTTTTTTTTTGAAGATGAAAAAATTTTTTATCTTATCTCTGAAACTATCAAATCCTCTCTATCTATTTAGAATATTTTGATTAAAATAAATCGACCCCAGCATCTTTGGTAAGGATTCTTAGAAATAAAAATATCAGATCATGAGATCATGATCAAAGAAAAGGATCGATGAAACAAAACAAAAAAAAAAAGAAAAGAAAGGCGAATGCGATCCTTTTCTTTCTGTTTAATCATAAAAAAAAGTAAAGAAAGATGGATTAAAAAAAGAAATATTTTTTATAAAATAGGAAGAAAATCTTTTTTCATAATTGATTGGCAATTATGAAAAAAAAAAAATCCTTAGATTTTTACATTCCAGTCAAGAAGAAACTCCTTGTTGAATTCATTTCAAAATACTTCAATTGGTACTTGCAAAAAATAAGCCAATTCCGCCGCCCTTTTCTCAATTTCTCGTGGGGTTAAATTTTCATTCCTACCAGTCAAAGGAAAGGCTCCCTGTCCCCGGATTTCCATATAAAGAACACGTTGAGCATAAATACCCTCTTTAGCTTCTATTCTGATAGACTGAATATCCTTTAAAAAGAATCTGAGTAAAATACGACGATTCCTTCCCGGGAATCCCCAACGAAAAATCGACACTATCCCCTCTTTTCTATCGAATCGATCATAACCACTACCAACATTCCACAAGATAGTGGACCATAAGTATGAACTAATAAAAAGACCGGCAATACCATAGAAAGACATCACAATGCCCTGTGGAAAAAAAAGAATTTGCTGAGACTGAAAAAAAGATATCAAATTTTGGCCAAGGTAACTTGAAACGCCAACAAAGAAAAAGCCTAATGAACCTAAAAAAATTATAAAAGCCCAACTGATATTACTTGTTTTTCGGGCCCCCTCTATAAGCTCTATCCATATTTGTTTTGATCGCCAACTCATACTCGATCTAATTTTCTTTTTTTGTAAACGGGATACTAGTCCCAAAATATTTTACTTGGTTTTGTTTATTTCTGAAATAACTTTTCAGAACTGGCATTATTTGTATGTTGTTTTTTTTTTTTTTTATTCCAAATATCAATAATAAATATTGAAAATTTATTTATAGGAACCTCAATTTCAAATAAAATTTGATTACTTTACTCAAAAATACTATTGAAAATAGAAATTTCAACTTAGAAGATAAGAATCTGAAAGTTATTAATTTTTCCTTATGTTTCAAAAACGAGTGGGATACTCTTTTTTTTTCAAAATAGATATCTATCTTATCATCCAGGCTTAAGTTAAAAAAGCCTTAAAAATGAAAAAAAGAGCTGCAATCCATAGGACCTAAAGAATCTTATTTTTTTGAATATAAAGAAATAAAGAAGTCATTGCAATTGCCGGAAATACTAAACCCACTAAAGGCACAAAAATAGGGGGTAAATTGTTTAGAATTGTCATATAATGCACACCTCGATTTAATATTAAATATTTGTACTTATTTCTTTTATAAGTGTTATATGATCCTTTTTATTTACTTTTTTTTTTAGTTTGGTTAGAAAACTTTTTTTTAACCATTAGCTTTTCTAGTTTTCTAGTAAATCTTATATAATTATATCTTAAATCTATATAAGTGAGCATATATAATATTAATAGAATATTAATAAAGCGCAAGGAAGTTTTAAAACACTAAAAGGACTTCATTCTTTTTCTACATGCAATAAAGGTATGAAGGCCTACTTTTTATTTATTTTACTATTAATAAAATATATATTTTATTTTCTTTTTTTAGAACCGAAATTCTTTATTATTTATTTTTGGATTTTTCAAATAGACTTAATAATTTTTTACGCGGAGTTTTTTTATTCCCCAAACTTTTTGATAAAATTGGATATAATAAAAGAAATCTTTATTCATTTTTAGTCAAATGGGATTCTTGGAAGAAACATAAGAAAGATGTATAAAAATAGACTCTATTTGACTAACCCCTACTTTTCTTCAACATAGATCCGACCAAAGTATTTTTTTTTTTTTGAATTAAATAGTTTCATTTTTTGGACTTATGTATCTATTTATTTAACTCATAAATAACTTCTTAAATTTAATAATTTATTAAATTACGAGTGTACTGAATTTCGATGTAGTATTGAAAGAAAATATACTTTCAATATACTTTGAGTGTGAAATAACTCAGTCAAATATGTAGATGAACTAATTCATTCAAAACGCCCTTTAAAAGATTACGTGGTACTATTAGATCCAATAATCCACAATCAAATATCATTTCCGCTTCTTGTGAACCCTCTGGTACCTTTTGATTTAAAGTTTGCTCAATTACTCTTTTACCAGCAAATGCAATATGGGCTTCAGGTTCGGCAATTATGATATCCGCCAACATAGCAAAACTTGCTATTACACCACCTGTTGTAGGAGATGTCAGAACGGATATAAAAAATAACTTTTTAGAGGATTGATAATCCTGTAAAGCAGAAGATACTTTAGCCATTTGCATCAAACTCAAACTCCCTTCTTGCATACGGGCTCCTCCCGAAGCACAAACTATAATAAGAGGTAACCGCTCATTGCGAGCATGCTCAATTAATCTGGTAATTTTCTCTCCTACTACAGTTCCCATACTACCTCCAATAAACCGAAAATCCATGACACCCATTGCTACGGGAATACCATTTAGCATGCCTACCCCAGTCTGAACAGCTTCAGTTAATCCATGTTCTCGTTGAACAGAGTTAATTTTTTGTATATAAGGAGTTTCTGCACCCACCCCTCTCTTTTTATTCTTATGATCAAGTTCCTTTTGATCTTCATCAGTTATACCTTTATAAATTATTTTATTTAACTCTTTCAATATCCTATTAATCTCTATCAATATTTTTCTATTATTCCTTAGACCTGTATCGATAGAAGAGTATTTTCTTTTTTCTTTTTTATGAGTATTAATTTTTTTTTTATATTTTTTCTTTTCTTCTTTAAAAAAAGAATAGTTCTTTAGCTTTAGATCCATCTTTTTTAGATAATTGTCTAGATAATGAATAGAATGGAAAGTACGGAGGTCGGACACCCTCCTCCAACTGTTCTTAAAAGGAGAAAAGGATCCCTTAAAGAATATAGACAAGGGTAGTTCCAAAAATCGAAAAAAAAGTTCTTCCTGACTTACGGAAGGATACCTGTAAGTTTTAATTTTAAAACTCTTGTACGTTTTAAACAACTTTGAATTCAAAAAAAAATGATCAAATTGCTTAACTTTATCAATTTTGTTTTTTTGATCAAATTGAATGGGATCCAAAGATATCATATCTTCGTCCATAGGATACCAAGTTCCTGAATCAATCAAAAAATCAATTCGTTCTGAACTCCCCATTCTTACATACGAATTACAATATTGACAAATATACATTTTTGATAGAAAATCTTTTCTATAGTTTAGTCCGTCGCAAACCTCACAGATTACCCACAAATATTGGTATCGCTTTATTGTCTTTAGAGTTTCAATATGACTTTGACTTAGAGTCGAAATGTAATCCAACATTCTTTGAAAATTAAAGAACTCAACGTCAAAAATTTCAGTAAAGTAGTAACTATCAAAATAATCCAAATTCAACTCTTCAGTCTCAATTCCTATTAACATAGTTCCAACAGGATTGGAAATTTTGGTTTCGAAAGAAAAAAAATAAAAACCCGGACCCGTTTGCCTGTACGACAATATAAAATTTGATGAACTCCATATTTTTTTTTTTAAGGTATCACCCAGTCTTTGTTTCCAATTAATCTTTGAACTTGGAAGTAGAGAACGCAAAATCATAAAAAAAAGATTGGCCCTCCCGCAAATTCTCAATTCTATAGAGCTTCTCACTATAAATTAAAAGCGCCAAAATACATAGAAATAAATAAGGAAAAGAAAGCAATATTTTCCTCAAAGATCATCATAAGACCTATGAAAAACATATATCTTTTTTTTTCATAGAGAATCCATAATAATGCCAATTATGTAGTTGCATATTATATCTTATGTAGTTACATAAGATTTCACTATGTTAGTTAGAATGGGTTGCCCGGGACTCGAACCCGGAGCTAGTCGGATGGAGTAGATAATTTAAAATTTATCTAGTAAAAAAATAGGTAAAAAAAGAATCTCTCCCCAAGCCGTGCTTGCCTTTTTCATCGCACACGGCTTTCCCTACGTAAACATCCAAAACCCAATTTTCCCAAGACGAAACTACTAAGATAATTGAATACTCAATTATTCAATCTTTACTTGTACTTTACTTGTATATTTATATTTTATAAACATTTCATAATACAAAACAATCCCTTATTAATTAGAATAATTAAAGGGTATTTAATTTCTATATTTTTCTCTTAAAAAAAAAGGATTTTCATTTCCATTTATTTTCCAAATATTATTCATGATTGATTAGATCATTAATAGAAATAATATCCAAATACCAAACCCGAACTTTAGATTTATTAGTTCGATCTGACGATCTATATGAGGATCTTATAAGGATCAAAGAATAAATCTGGTTTTCTAGAAAAAAATTTTCTAAAAAGGATGAACCTTGTTTTTTAAAAAAAGAACGGACCGAGGTTTTGTGTTTCCGAGCCAAGGTTTTTAAACAAGCAAATCGAAGTATATACTGTATTTGATACAAATCTTTTTTTTTTGAGGATCCACTATAAAAATATGCAATTTTATTGCATAGATGCACAAATCGGTCAATAATATCTGAATCCAATGAATCGATCCAGATTGGTTTGCTAATGGGATGACCCATTTTATTACAAAATTGCATTTTGGATAATGAGTCAATCATGAGAATAATTGGAACTCGTATATCCATTTTCTTCATAGTATTCTCTATACGAAACGCATTTAGTAGCATTTGACTTCGTATCACTGAAGGATTCCGTTTTAAACTTAAAAGATAACCAACACAGTGGAATGAATGCTTATATAATGGATTGATATGTATCTTGTCTGGTTGATACCAGACATCAAAATTTTTTTGAAATAAAGTAACAAAGTAGTATTTCCACTTGTTCATTAAAAGAGGCATACCTCTATAAGCAAAAAAGAATTTTCCTTGATAGCGAATATAATGCATATTCGGGTCTTTAAACAACGCTAAAGTCATGGCGTAACCCTTACTAAAAACCTCTGTAAAATTCTCTACTTTTCCATAGAAATAAAGTCTTTCAAAAAAAAACCGAAAAGGTTTGGATGGTAAATGAAAAAATTGGCGACGAATAAAAAATAAAATGGATTCGTATTCATATACATAAGAATTATATAAGAACACAAATAATCGTAGATTTCTTTTTTCAAAAAAAGAATTTGATTTTTTTTGAAAAAAGGGATGGTTCCAATTCCAATACTCATGAAAAAAGAAGCGTAAAAAATGTAAAGAAGATGGATCTTTTAACCAGTAACGAAGAATTTGAATCAATTTTTCAAGATGAATGGGGTAAGGGAATAACCCATCGGACACCAAATTTAAATAGGGAAATTTATCCTCTAAAAAGGGAAATATTGAATGAATTGATTGTAAATTTTGAACTTTGACCAATTCCAAATTTTTGAAAAAAGTACCCAATTGGGGGTAAAATGGAATTGCAACAATGATTGCAAGCCCCTCTGATATCTTTTGAGAATATAAAACTTTATTGTAGAGAAAATATGGATTTTCTCTCAAATTTGCAACAGAAAGACTCAAATGATTCTGTTGATACATTCGAGTAATTAAACGTTTTACAATTAAAAAACGGAATCTTTTGTCATAACCTAAATTTTCCAACAATATTGTTGGAAAAAAATTATGATCATGAGTAAGTGTATAAATATACTCTTGAAAAATAAGTGGGTATAGGAAGTAATTTTGACGAGATATAACTAAATCTAAATATCTTTGATCTTTTTTTTCTCCCATAAAAAAAAAAAGTCAATTTTTGATTAAAGCAAGGACATGGGATTTTTGGAATTCTAAAATGATACGTAGTGCGATAGAGTAAAAATAAAGTAAGATAATAAGAAAAAAATAAATACTTCAAAAAAAATGAATCAACGGATTCTATAACATCGCTTTTTTTTTACTTGATAGACCAACTCTATTTTTCGAAGTAAAAAAAAAAAAAAGCGTTACAAATCCTTTACTTTTTCAAGTCAATCGCTCTTTTGATTTTGGAAAATATTTTTGTTATCAATATACTCTTTATTATACACATTCTTCTACATGGAATAGTTAGGATTTATTGAACTAATAGAAAATATGTGTTAATAAGGAAGCCTTTCACATTTTCACCCATCGGGTACTAATATATTTTTAACATGTAATTAGATTGGATAATAATTCAAATCTAGAACTGAAGCTCGTTTCTTTTTTTGTTTCCTCTATCTAATTAATTAAAGGTGTAGGGCTCTATCCATTTATTCATTTGACTCGTTTTGAATTCAGTTGTATATATTCTTTCTGGACCAAGAATCCAACCAAAGTTTGGATTTGATTCGATAAAAGAATTTGAAAGATTCTTCATTGATACGACATGCTGTTTTTTCCATTCATTCCTTTACGGATCAGTCGTAGTCTTACAAACAATACCGATGGTATGTATGAATCCCTTTTTTTCATACAAATGTGTAAAATATGTTAGTCGCACTTAAAAGCCGAGTACTCTACCGTTGAGTTAGCAACCCTCAAAAAAAATTGGATGAAATCAAATAAAAAAAGATAAAAAATACAGAAAATGAAAATGAAATATTAATAAATGAAATATTAATAAAGTTAATAAATGAAATATTAATAAAGATAAGATTAAGTAAAGAAATACTTAATTCAAACCAGTAAACTAAAAAAAAAAAAAAAAACACACACAAGACTTTAAATTTAAATAAATATTAAAAATATAAATAAATATTATTCAAAAATGAATAAAAAAAAGAACAACAAGTAAAAAAGACCAAGGTATCTGTCCGTCGATATACTAGATACTTAGTCAGATCGGATTATATTTAGTTAATCCGGTGTTGTCAATATAACTAGGGTCCCAAAAAAGATCTACATTAAGGAAAAGAATCTCATTCAATAAACCTAAGATTAGTATAAAAAAATACGAAAAAAATTTCTATTGAACTTATTAAGTTCAATAATAATGGAATATAATATTGGATTAGTCTACTTAAGTATAAGTAAGTAAGTAATTCTGTTTTAGGGATCTAGTCAATATTGTACTTAGATTCGATATCTAACCATAAAATGGTTTTTCAATTTCTGAAAATCTACAAACAGAAAACTTTTTAAAAGTTTAAAAATGGGATAGAATTCCGGATAAAGATCTTTTTTTTTTTTATCTTATACTTCTTATACTATTGTTTATAGTATTTTATAATTGAATATAGTTTCTGGGACGAAAGGATTCGAACCTTCGAACACCGGGACCAAAACCCGTTGCCTTACCACTCGGCCACGTCCCATTCATTTTATTTTGTTTTTGAACAAACATTCTTATTCAAGATCAATACTATTGCTAGTATAGATTTTTTGTCAACCTCCCTTGAAACCAGAATCCAGATGATTCTCTAAGATAGATCGAGCTTATTGTTCGGATTTTCTTCAGTGTAAAGCCAGATATAGACTTAAAGTCTATTTATTGATCATAATATATAATTCAATTAAAAGATTCTTTATATGTATAAGATATCTATAAGGATTTGATCTGAAAATATAAAAATGTTCTTTTTTTCTTTTTTATTTGAGAATTTACGTTTGATTGGGTAAACTTAAAGAAGGTTTTTTAGTGTATTTTACTTCAATCTTATTTTTTTTGTCAAATCTTCAAATCTTGTTCTCAAAAATCTATTACTAACTTAATCAAAATTGACTTCTTTTCAAGAACAAAATCTTTGTTATGCTTAATATTTTTAGTTTGATTTGTATCTGTTTTAATTCCGCCTTCGATTCAAGCAGTTTTTTCTTCACAAAATTGCCCGAAGCTTATGCTTTTCTAAATCCAATTGTAGATATTATGCCGGTAATTCCTTTGTTCTTTTTTTTATTAGCCTTTGTTTGGCAAGCTGCTGTAAGTTTTCGATAAAATTGTTAAAAATGTATGATTTTGCTATTTTTTTGAAAAAAAAAAAGAAAATGGTAACTGTTGCTACCATACGATTCAAAGGGTTTTCTTGTATACGTCCTCAATTCGGTTTTCTTTAGATCCGTGAAATAAGATTCACTTGATGTTTTTCCTCTTTTTTATTTTTCAGTCGATTCAAAAATAAACTACTTTCTTCTAATTGACTATAATTAGATTATTCGAATTTGAGTTTACCTCAACTAGAAACTAATACGTATAAGAGTTTTCTTTTTTTTTTTTTTTTAGAAAAAAAAGAAAGACTCTGAATAACATAAAAATCGATTTTCCTTTGAAAAAGACCTTTGATCTTTCTCGAAAATACTTCATTTATTAGTTTGAATCCATTTTTGATAGAAAATGATAAAAAATCAAACTAGAAAATCTATTTTCTTTTTTTAACCAAAAAATGATTTTGGAGATTGTGTAATGCTTACTCTCAAACTTTTTGTCTATACAGTAGTGATATTATTCGTTTCACTTTTCATCTTTGGATTTTTATCTAATGATCCAGGACGTAATCCTGGCCGTGAGGAATAAAAACAAAGGTTTTTTTCTTTGATTGATTTTTGCATGCTCTTGAGATTTCATCTTTTCTAGATTTTTAACTATTTAATAAAGTTTCAATTATCAAAGATAAAAAAAGATCAAAGAATTAACCGGAAAGAGAGGGATTCGAACCCTCGGTACAAAAGATTCGTACAACGGATTAGCAATCCGACGCTTTAGACCACTCAGCCATCTCTCCGAAAAGAGGGAATTAATATTTTTATTCTATTGTATAAAACAATTAAGACTTGAAAAAGATAAATTGTTTTATCAATCCTTTTTTTTTTTTTTAGTGAATCTCTTTATATATAATTCTATTTGTTTTTTCATTCCTTTTTTGTATTACCTCTACTTTAGAGTAGAATATGTTAGTTATTCTTGAATATAGTCATTTTTTTTATTGATAGATAAAATCTAAATTCATACTTAGTTAGAGAATTTATAGAATATCTTTTCTTTTAGAATTTAAAACCTAATAAGAATCTCTTTTGTATTTTTCTAAATATAAGTTAGAAAAATACAAAAGAAAATACCTTGAATATGAATTTCATAATTTGAATAAAAAAAAATTTAGTTAAGTTATATAAGAAAAACTAGAACTATTACTAAATAAATAATAATGGAACTTTAGTTCCTTCGTGGATACAAGATAACAAACTATACAAGTAGTAAAAAATATTAAGATTCTTAGTTTTTTTTTAATCTTGCTAAATAACCTAAATGCTTTTTATTATATAAAAACTCTAGTTTTTCCGTTTTTTATGATACTCAAGATCCTATTCCTTGACAAATCCTTGACAAAATTGTATTTATATACAATAATTACATTGTAGCGGGTATAGTTTAGTGGTAAAAGTGTGATTCGTTTGATTAACGCAAACTAAAAATATTTATTTAGTTAGAAGATCCTTCGCGGTTCATATTCTGAACAAAAACTTTATTTCTGAAAAGGATTTAAGCCTTTCCCTTTAATTTAACATTAAAGGAAAATTCAACATTCTCATAATTTTTATCCAAAAATTAATTAAAAGAAATTGGATAATGAAATTATGAAACATAATTTATTGATCATTGGATCAATATTTCCAATGACATAAAATAAGTCTGAATAACAGATCTATGGATAAAGAAAAAAAGATTAATTTATTTCGAATCGTAACTAAATCTTTCATTTTGCTGTTTGTTTTAAACAATCGAAATGGAAGCAAATATAGAATCAATTAAGCAGTAAACGATGTCTTTAGTTTACTATAGACATAAACATTTTGTTTTAGCTCGGTCAAAACAAATCCCTTTTCCTAAAGATAAAAAAAAAAAAAAAAATAGAGGACGAAGTAACTAGAAAGAGCCCTACATTTAGCAGGATTATCTAGAAAGCAAGTTTTTTAAATGTTTTAAATAAAAAAACAGGGGGCTGACATAGATATTATGGATGTTATAATAGCTATTATGGGTATTGTATGATTCGCATATCTTTTGCATAGATCATACGCATTATTTGATTTTACCTGTTCATTTTTATCTATTTTTTCCATAAAGGAGCTGAATGAAACCAAAGTTTCATGTTCTGTTTTGAATTAGAGATGTTAAATAAAATAAATAAACATCGACTATAACCCCTAGCCTTCCAAGCTAACGATGCGGGTTCGATTCCCGCTACCCGCTCTCATTCTATCTACTTCGTAAATATTTTTACGGGCATATTAAGAATATAGAAACTAGCTTTCTATATTTTTAAATCCTTTATATTGATCTATTACTCAATAAAATAGTGCCAAAGCACTTGGTTATTAGTTATTCTATTCTAACTATCCCAATTTTATGAAAAAATTATTTTTTGGTTTTTAGAAAGAAAACCAATTTCTCAATCCTTTTTCGATTTTTTTAAGGAAAAAAATAAGTTTCTTATATCAATTTAAAAACTTTATAATTATTCTTTTTTTTTTCATTTTCCATTTTTTTTGAAGAATCAAGTGAAAAGAAAAAAAAAAAGAATAATAAAAAAAAAAGAAGAATAATATTCTTAAATAAGAAATTGAAATAAAAAGGCGTCCATTGTCTAATGGATAGGACAGAGGTCTTCTAAACCTTTGGTATAGGTTCAAATCCTATTGGACGCGGGATCTATTCATATAGAATAGTATATTATCTATTGGATAATAGAATATTATTTCTTATTTAAAAATATTGTCTAATTCAAGATTGTGGGTAAATATTGTCTAATTCAAGATTGTGGGTAGGGGGAGACTCGTATTTTTATACTCTAATTTTTTTAGAGTATTCTTAAATCTTTTATTTATTAAGTTATCTTTCTATTTAGAGATATACCTAAAATTAAGATTGATTGATCACTTCATTACTGTTCTTTAAGTTGAAAACGTTGCATCTGCTCTTGAATAGCTTCTTTCAAAAGGGTTTCCGCTTCTTTGGTAAATGTTTTTGTAGAAGATATTATCTCTTGAAATTGCGGTTTATTACTTTTTAAATAATTACGTAATTCATCAAGAAAATCCCTTACTTGTCCTATTTCTAATGAATCCAGATATCCATTCGTTCCAGTATAAATGGTCATTATTTGATCTGAAACGCTGAGAGGATTCGATTGAGATTGCTTAAGCAACTCACGTAATCTTCGACCTCGTTCCAATTGATTCTGACTACTTTTATCCAGATCAGAAGAGAATTGTGCAAAGGCTTCTAATTCTAAAAATTGTGCCAATTCTAATTTTAATTTACCAGCTACTTGTTTCATTGCTTTTATTTGAGCTGCGGATCCTACTCGCGAAACGGAAATTCCCACATTAATAGCAGGCCGAATTCCAGCATTGAATAAATCGGCCGATAAGAATATTTGCCCATCGGTAATTGAAATTACATTAGTAGGAATATAAGCAGAAACATCTCCCGATTGAGTCTCAACTATAGGTAAAGCAGTCATACTCCCTTCACCTAAATTAGAACTTAATTTAGCCGCTCTTTCTAAAAGGCGTGAATGTAAATAAAAAACATCTCCCGGATAAGCTTCACGACCAGGTGGTCTTCGTAATAAAAGAGACATTTGTCGATAAGCCTGCGCTTGTTTGGACAGATCATCATAAATGATTAAAGTGTGTCGTTTACGATACATAAAATATTCGGCTATAGCCGCTCCTGTATAAGGAGCGAGGTATTGTAATGTAGCGGGAGAAGCCGCTGTTTCGGCTACAATAGTCGTATATTTCATTGCTCCTCGTTCCTGTAAAGTAGTAACTACCTGAGCTACAGAAGAAGCTTTTTGACCAATAGCTACATAAACACATATTACATCCTGTCCTTCTTGATTCAAAATTGTATCTGTGGCTACTGCTGTTTTTCCTGTCTGTCTGTCCCCAATAATTAATTCTCGCTGGCCCCGACCTATTGGGATCATTGAATCAATAGCTATAAGTCCTGTTTGTAGAGGCTCATATACGGATCGCCGTGAAATAATACCCGGAGCTGGAGATTCAATTAACCGAGATTCAGAAGATGAGATTTCACCTCGACCATCAATAGGTTTACCCAGAGCATTAATAACACGACCCAAATAAGCGTCACTCACTGGGACTTGAGCAATTCTTCCTGTTGCTTTGACAGAACTTCCCTCTTGTATTAGTAAACCGTCACCCATTAAAACAACACCAACATTATGTGATTCCAAATTCAGAGCAATACCTATTGTACCTTCTTCAAATTCGACTAATTCACCTGCCATTACTTCATTAAGACCAAAAATCCGAGCAATGCCATCGCCTACTTGAAGTACGGTACCCGTGGTTACAATCTTTACTTCTCTATTATATTGCTCAATACGTTCACGAATAATATTACTAATTTCGTCGGCTCGAATGGTTACCATGAGTATTTCTTCCTTTGTTGAAAAAAAAATGATGCCTAGACTATAACAGTAGGATTAATCAGTTATTTCTGTTATTGTTCCCAACATGCCAATATTAGCACTGATGGTACGTAAATGTAATTCGTTGTTTAAACGTCTATTCAGAGTTCCTAAAGCTCTTTCTAAAGCTTGTTGGAAAACTCGTTGTCGGACATAATTAAGTGCTTTTTCTTGTTCAAAATTAATTGTTTCATTATTGGAATTTTCAAATTGTTCTAAAGTAACAGAAGTTGAATTAATTAAATTCAACTTTTCTCGTTCTATTTCAGAGTAGCCGTTCACTCGATACTCATCCGCTTCTATCTGCACTTTTCGTAAGCGAATTCGTGCTTTCTCTAACTGTTCCATGGCCCCTTCACGAAGTTCTTCCGAATTTCGAATAGTATTCAAAATCCTCTGTTTTCGATTATCTAATAAATCACTTAATGAAAGTAGATTATCTTTTCCTTTATTTTAAGACTTTCATAATCTCTTCCCGAACCAAACATGAATCTTTCAATTCATTTGGCTCTCCCGCTCACTTATTTGACGTACTTATCGGAACTCTCCATATAGTTTCGATTGTAGTGAGCCTATCCTCATTTCCTCATTTCTACCCTTAAAAGTGATATAACCTTTCAAAATGATCTAAAAAGAAATAGTGAACTAATCTATGATTGAAATAGTGAGAGGACTCTTCGGATCAAACAAGTAATTGTCAGTAGAGTTGTTTCATTTTTTCTTGAAATCCAAAGAATTCCTTTTAAAACTAGGTTATCAATTGAGCATTGGAGAACACCAGGTACCCCATTTAAGCAAATAAAAATGAAAAAACAAAGTTTAGAAGCTTTTTTTTTTCTTTTTTTTTGACATGAGTGTTATATGTCAAAAAAAAATGGAAAATATTCATTTTTTTTTTGAACCTGAATCCTTGTTTTTATTACGATTGTAGTAGAAAGAATACTTTGCTATGTCTGGACTTTAAACAGTTATGATTTAACCATGTTAATCGTTCCTCAGTATTGGTTAATAGAGAATCAAAGATTATTGACCAATAAATTACGAAATGCTGTGTTTCTTACAGATGAGTTTTTCATTTTTTTAGAAGTAATTCGCAGGATTATGCACAGCTTTTGTTTTATTTAATACAAAAAAGTGCAGCTGGATCAATTCAGCCGATTCTTGAAATAAACAACTCGCACACACTCCCTTTCCAAAAAAGATCAAGATACCAAGGACTACACTTAGATTTATTGGATTTGTTGCTAAGATATCGGTATTAAATCCGAAACTCTCGGCGGATGGCCAGTGACCCAAGAGAACGAAAGAATCGGTTACATTTTTCATAAGATCTCCTTTTCTCGTATAGATAGATTAATTCTATATTAATAATAGTTCTTACATATCCTATTTATTTCATTTTGCTTAGTCTAAAATATTATTTAGAATATCTTTAATTTAATTAGTAATTAAATTTTATTTATTTAAGATTTCTTTTATTATTAGTAATTTACTTCTTTATTCATTTCTTCCTTTATCTATTTTTAAATGGATTCATAAAAAATTTATTTTTATTTTGACTTTTCCATTTTTAGTTCTAATTAGACCGAATCCATTCCAATTCGATATCAAAGATTATATGAATGCAAAAATATTGACTTTTTATTGCAACACTCCCTTATAAAAGTTGTCTTTAATTCAAACAAAAGACTGCAATGAATTTATTCAATTGAATAAACATTTAATAAGAAGGGATGGGAAGGAAGAAAGCGAATCAATATACTAATTCCTCATCCATAAATAAGTCCTTCCCATAGGTTAGTGTAAAAAAAAAAGTATTAATTAAGTACTTGTAAGTAGACAATTTTGATAAAATGGCAAAAAAAAAGAAAATAATAATAATAATAATAAGCACGCAGTAAGCACTAAGTAATAAAAAAATTATTTTTTTTTTTTTTGTTCTAATTAGATTATTTCGATTATACAAAAGGATTTGCAAATAAAAGGGCTAATGCTACAACCAGTCCATAAATCGTTAAAGCTTCCATAAAAGCCAAACTAAGCAATAAAGTACCCCGTATCTTTCCTTCCGCTTCCGGTTGTCTCGCAATACCTTCTACAGCTTGCCCTGCAGCAGTACCTTGACCAACCCCAGGTCCAATCGAAGCAAGCCCAACAGCTAAGCCAGCAGCAATAACGGAAGCGGCAGAAATCAATGGATTCATGATAAATTCCTCGCACCAAAATAAAAATAAAGAAATTGAAATGGTTAATGATACAATCACCTACTAAAAATAATTATGAATTTCGAATTCCAGCCATATTCACTATTATATGATTTCTATGAATCGAAGGACCTATAAAAGTAGTTACGAATTACTAATTGAAGTATAATACTCTCGAATCATTCAAAATAGATTTTATTCAAATGCCTATCTAAATCACTAATATTAGTGAAGGGTATTAGATATATCTATAGAGAATTACTTAATGTTTAATATTACATATACATGTGTTTCTTGCATAACGTAAACCAAAACTATTCATTTATTTCAATTGAATTTCAAAATCTAAAAGAGAACTACATCACTTACTATTTTGATTATAGTAATATAATAGATAGATCCAATCAAATCTTAAAGGGATCAATTCATCAAGATCTTGTCTATTTCTGTATTCAAAAAATGGATCACTGTAAGCAAAACATATCCATTACTTGCGCTATACTAGGTAAGCAAAACCTCTACATTCTTGCACTATATTAGAAAAAAAACAAGAATAAAAAAAAAAATGAGTCAATGATGCCCTTCCATCGATTCACCTATATAAGCAGCAGCTAAAGTTGCAAAAATAAGAGCTTGAATACCACTTGTAAATAATCCAAGAAGCATAACAGGTATAGGCACCACTAGAGGTACTAAAGAAACAAGAACAACAACTACTAATTCATCCGCTAATATATTTCCGAAAAGTCGAAAGCTAAGTGATAACGGTTTTGTAAAATCTTCTAAAATATTTATAGGTAAAAGAATTGGAGTTGGTTGAATATATTTACCAAAATAACTTAACCCTTTTTTGTTAAGTCCTGCATAAAAATACGCTATTGACGTAAGTAAAGCTAAGGCTACGGTAGTATTTATATCATTCGTAGGGGCTGCTAGCTCTCCATGCGGTAACTCTATTATTTTCCACGGTAAAAGTGCCCCTGACCAGTTAGAAACAAAAATAAAAAGAAACAAAGTTCCAATAAAAGGAACCCAGGGACCATATTCTTCTCCAATCTGGGTTTTGCTTATGGATCGAATAAACTCAAGGACATATTCGCAGAAATTTTGACCGGCCGTTGGAATCGTTTGGGGATTCCGAACGGATACAATGGCGTAGCCTAATAAAATGGCAATGACTACCCAAGAAGTTATAAGCACTTGAGCATGGACTTGGAAATCTCCTAGTTTCCAATAGAGATGCTGGCCTACTTCCACACCAGATAGATCATAGAAACCTTTTAAAGTGCTGATGGAACATGTGAAAAGATTCATATTGCCCTCGGAAAGAAAACTTTTTAAGAAATTATTTTGATTCGACCTTCCCTTTTTCAAAGTTTTTTTAACTTGCTTGAATTATATATATATATATATATATATATATATATATTTTTGAAACGACTTTTTTACATGATTTTTCCAGTTTTGTTGCTTTTTTTATGGAATTCAAAAAAAGGAACCGATTCCTGGGGTTTCAAAAAGTATTCTTTTAGCTAATTATTTTTAGCTAATTTTATATTATTTAGAAAAAATATATTATTTATGTATATTTAGTACTATTTCCTATTAGAAATATTTTTCTTAATTATTAATTAGGGCTCTTGTATATAGCTAGAACGACCTTCACAAATAGAAAATACCAATTTATTAAGAATAAATCGGATTGAAGCTATAGCATCATCATTGGCGGGAATCGAAATATCAGCAAGATCTGGATCACAATTTGTATCACTTAAACAAATCGTTGGAATTCCCAACGTTATACATTCTCGAAGAGCCCTATATTCTTCTTGCTGATCAAGGATTATGACAATATCGGGTAATCCCGCCATATATTTTATTCCGTACAGGTATGTTTGCAAGTGAGATAACTGTCTTTTCAATCGAGCCGCGTCTCTTTTTGGAAGACGATTGAATTCCCCGGTCTTTTGTTTTATTCTTAAATCCCGGAACTTTTGAAGTCTCATTTCGGTCGTGGACCAATTCGTTAAAAGTCCGCTAAGCCATTTATTATTAACATAATGACATCGCGCTTTTTTTGCAGCCCGCACTACGGAATCCGCTATTTTTTTTTTCGTACCAACAATCAAAAATTGTTTTTTTCCGGTTGCTGCATCAAAAACTAAATCACAAGCTTCGGATAAAAAACGAGCAGTTTTAGTAAGATTTGTAATATGAATACCTTTACGTTTTGACGAAATATAAGGTTCCATTCGAGGATTCCATTTTTTAATACCATGACCAAAATGAACTCCCGCTTCAAGCATCTCTTCCAAATTTATGTTCCAATATCGTTTTATCATTTTTCACCACACCCCCTCTCTCTCTCTTTTGCTTTAAAAAAAGAGATGAAAAACCTTAAAATATAAAATATATAATTGTTCCGACGGAACCTTCTCTTATACCCTATATTGTCCCACGACTGCCGCGATTATGTTATTTCTATTTTTAGTGTTTCCTATGATTCTATCACTTTAGAATCATCTTTTTGTTGTCTTGGTATTAAGCTAACAATCCAAAATCCCAAAACCATCACTAAATGAAAATAAATAGCTGAATAAATAGATGACCCTGCTTGCTCTCTGAAATACAGGAATCTCTATATGCTATAAATTCGTCCCTATCCTATCAATTTTTTAAGATACCAAAATCAAACAACTCCCTATAGTAGAACAAAATATCTCTCATTTCACCATCAAAGAAATTATTCTTTTTGTTTTTCAAAATAAAACTTTTAGATTGCTTTGAATAATGTACTAATCCTGGAAATCCAGTTCCAAGGGGGATCATACTACCTAGAACAACATTTTCTTTCAGACCTTTCAACCAATCGATACGACCGCGAAGAGCTGCTTTTGATAAAACACGAGCAGTCTCTTGAAAACTTGCTTCAGATATGAAACTTTGAGTATTCAGAGATGTTCTCGTTATTCCCAATAATACGGATCGATAACAAATTAATTCTTCCAAGGCGCGTCCCGTTCGCTCCGCCCGTAACAATCCAATAAGTTCTCCGGGTGAAAAAACATTAGACATTCCATCTTCTGAAACCAAAACTTTAGATGTTATTTGACGTACAATAATCTCTATATGCTTATTATGTATTTGAACCCCTTGGGATCGATAAACCTTTTGGATCTTGTTAACCAAAGCAATACGACTTTGTACTAAGGTTAGCTCTGCACCAATCAAGAATCTCCAAGGAAGCCCAAAAATTCTTGTTATACACTCGTTCCAACGCTCAACTCTCTTTTCTAAGTTTGAAGATATTGAATCAATTGAACGTACTTCTAAAACTTGTTCCACTTTTGGAAGACCTTGCGTTATATCACCCGATCTTGATTTTTCATATAAAAATGTAACTAAAGTATCTCCATCATAGAGGATTTCTCCATAATTCCCATGAACGGTTGCTCCTGGAGTAGCCAAATAAGGTTTAGCAGCTCTTAGTACTAGAGAATCAAGGTGAACAATTATAACTTGACCTGATTTTATTTCGGGTAGTTTTTTGGAGATCGATTGAGTTTGACAAATAAATTCTCCCAAGATAATTAGTGTCAATTCTTTTTCATTTTCATAAAAATTATGATTATAATTATGATTGCGAAAAGACCAAGTTACATTTTTTGGATTCAAAACGTGGTTATTACAGGGATCGTAATTTAGACTTCTCCTATTTTCATCTAGAAAAATCAATTTCATTTTTTGAAAAGCCTGATTAAAATCATCAAGTTTCAAATATTTAATTAGTGAAATCTCATTATGAGTTATTAAATTGGAAAATGAAAAAGAATTTAAGATTTGAAAAGTTGTTCCTAAAGGTCCTAAGAATGAATTTCTAATTGAGATTATAGAATATTTTTGAATTGATTCTGTTATCCTATTGGAATCTTTTCCATTGTTGAATGGAAATATTCGAAAACAATTAAATGAGGATAAGCTTATCAACGATTGGCACTCGTTAGTTTTTTTCAATAAAGTATTGAAGGTTCGTTTATTTATTTTTTTTTTAAGTAATTGTTGAATCTTTATCTTAGAATAAATAGAAAAAAATGGATTAATATCAGATGACGAGGTTAATCCGTAACCTGATGAATCCTGCCTTTTTCTGCAGATAGAAAAAATTAAGGATTTCAATAAGTTTATTCTTAGGAAATCCTTAATTATACCTTTTGTACTTACTTGAACAAAAGAAGCATAAGCCTCATCACGCAAAAGATTATTTTTATCTTGTTCCCAATTCAATACTAACGAAGTACGAACTAATTGAATACTTGTATCGGAAATTCCCAGAATTGGTTTACTAGTTCCATATAAAATCGAATTGACAACTTGAAGTTTCAGATTATCCTTTTCCTGCAATAGATCCTTAGCGAAAATACTTTCTAGATTTATACCATCCGAAATCTCATATTTGATGACTGGCCGAACTAAAACAAAATATTTTTTTTTACTTGGTGTAAACCATTGGACATACATCCATTTTTTAACTTGTGTAGATTCCTTCGAATTCGTATAATTTGTTTTTACTATTTCTGGTGAAATAAAAATCCCACTGTGTCTATATATCTTATCTATCTCTCCTGGAAAATAGATACTACCCGAAAATATTTTAAGTTCCAATTTCTTCTTTTTTTTCTCCACCCGAACCAATCCACCGACCCTACTTTTTATATTAAAAGTTATTTGTGTATCTATTCCAATAATACTATTGTTTCGTACCATTAAAGAAGATGATTCGGGTAAAATATAAACTTCTTCGGGAATGAAAAAAAAGCGATTTACTCTTATGTTTTTCTTTTGATTCCCTTCTTTTACTCCGCTGTGCTCAATTAACTCTTCTTTTTTAAGAATTGACTGCACACCTGGATTACCATAATTAGTAATTCCGGAACTACTTCTTTGGTATTGCGGGTCGTCGAAATAAGCAAAAATACAATTTCTCCGCAAAATACCATTTATAGGCATTTCAATTGAAATGCTAGAGTAAGTCAATTTTTCCTTTTCGTGATCCTCATTGGAGTGAAATGGAATGATGAATCTGTTTTTTCTCTTTTTGGCTACTAAAGCAAAATTCTCGTGAAGAATAACAGTAGATTTTCGATTACAACAACCAATCGATAGAATTCGATCTATTTTTGAAAAAAAATAAATATTTTTTCCAGTGTTATCCGAAACACTAGAAAATTTGTATTTAGCTTGATCATTATTTTCTGATGGATGCAAAATAGAGTTTCTCTCGATAGAAAGATAATGCGTGTTCATTTGATCTTGATCATTATGTACTGAACAAGTGCCTATATTAAATTTATACGAGTTTCCTGATAATATCCATAAATGGCTTGTTTTTGCTAAGAGATGAACATTACTATATGTAAATTCTGGTGCATGGTATACGTTGGTACTCCAGTGCATTTCTCCTTCTGATTCGGAATAAATATATTTTCGAACCTTTTCTTTCAAATTAAAAATAGCCGCTCTCGAACAAATTTCAGCAATAACTTGTTGAGATTCGACATATTGAGAATTTTGAACTAAAAGAATACTGTTAGGTGGAATAGTCACATTATGTGCAGTATCTTGAGTTTCAATTGTTAAATTCAAGTTTATAGAACATAAAAAAGCAGGATGCCCCTGACGTGTACGTGTAGGCTGAACCAACTCCTGATTAAATTTTATTTTTCCATTGGAAGGCGCTCGTACATGATCTGCAATACCTCCTGTGAATACCCCTCCAGTATGAAATGTTCGTAATGTTAGTTGAGTACCCGGCTCTCCGATGGATTGACCCGCAATAATCCCTACAGCTTCTCCCAATTCTACCAGGTCACCATGAGTCGGACTCCGTCCATAACAAAAACGACAAATCCAAGCCGTACTTCTACAAGTAAAAGGTGTTCGAATAGATATTGGGATTGATCGAAAGTTTATGAATCGATTCACAAGGACAACCCCAATATCTTGATTTCGCGTAGCAATGCATCGTCGACCTATATATATATTGTCTGCTAATACACGACCTATTAAAGTTTGTATAAAGATTCTTTCCGGGGTCATCCCATTTCGAGGATTCACAGAGATCCCTCGAGTAGTTCCACAATCTGTTCTACGGACAACAATGTGTTGAACTACTTCAACAAGTCTGCGCGTAAGATATCCAGCATCGGATGTTCGGACAGCCGTATCCACAACTCCCTTTCGAGCTCCATAGCAAGAAATGATGTATTCTGTTAACGAAAGACCTTCTCGTAAATTGCTTTGAATAGGTAAATCAATCATTTGCCCCTGGGGATCGGACATTAATCCTCTCATACCTACTAATTGGTGCACTTGAGATGCATTTCCTCTAGCTCCCGAAAAAGACATTATATGTACAGGATTTAAAGGATCAGTCATCCTAAAATTAGGATTCATTTCATTTCGCAAATATTCACTTGTAGCATACCAAACCTCAATGGATTGACGTAATTTTTCTATCGCATGTACATTTCCATAACGGTAGTTATTTTCAATAATAAAATTTTGTTGTTCAATATCTTGAACTAACCATCTCTTAGAAGGTATTGTTAAAAGATCATCAATTCCTAATGAAATGGATGTAGCCGTGGCTTGCTGGAAACCCACAGTCTTTACTTGATCCAGTATGTGGGATGTATATGCCATTCCAAAATGATCTATTAATCTACTAATAATTCGTTTAATGGCAGTTCCATCTATCACTTTATTGGGAAAGACCAAAATGGCCCGTTCGACCATAATTACCTCCATATTCTGCTAAGTCGGGTTCGACAATGAATTTGAGTCAATGATTGGAAAACTTCCTTTTCTCAATTTGAATTCATATAAAAATTCAGAACATATATTTCTAGTTCAACTGACAAAGATATGAATTTATACCAATAGTGTACTATTTAGTGTACAATTGAGTATAGACTTCCCCATTTTAGATCCCTATAATCAATTTGGATTCGCAGGCTTGAGAAAACCCTTGTATAGCTTCTTCAATTTCGCGATAAAGATAAATATGACCAACAGTGGTTCGAATGTATATACAAATCATTTTTTTTTTTATACTTCGTACTATTAAATAGTTTCCATAAATTTCCTGGTAGGTCCCCATAGATTGATAGTGAACTTCGGTAGGCATTTCTCTTGAAGCAATAACACGTTGATCTACTTTCCATCGAAGCCATACAGGACTATTTAAATAGATTCTTTTTTGCCAATAAGCTCCAATTGCAGCATATGAATTACAAAAAAAGGGTTCTTTGATATGCTTCTGATTATCATCTTCCATTTTTTCGTTTTGATTATTTTTACAAGTGTATCGATTATATCTATTTGCATAAATACCTGGTTGATTTCCACTTGTCAAGATATAAAGCCCCATAAGCATATCTTGAGTTGGTACGCAAATGGGATCGGAAATAGCGGGAGAAAGAAGATTCATATGAGAAAACATAAGTAAACGAGCTTCTGCTTGCGCCTCCAATGATAAAGGTATATGAACAGCCATTTGATCCCCATCGAAATCTGCATTGAACCCTTTACAAACTAATGGATGTAAACAAATGGCACGCCCTTCTACTAAAATGGGTTGAAATGCTTGTATACCTAATCTATGCAGAGTGGGTGCCCTATTGAGTAATACGGGATGCCCCTGCATTACGTCCTGAAGTATTTCCCATACAATGGGATCCTTTTCCCGAATTTTACTCTTAGCAACTCCAATGTTCGAAGCAAACTGTTGTCTAATGAGACCCCGAATTACAAATGTTTGGAAAAGCTCTATTGCTATTTCACGAGGCAATCCACATTGATGTAATGAAAGCGAAGGTCCTACAACAATGACGGAACGTCCTGAATAATCAACCCGTTTACCAAGCATAGTTTCACGAAATCTTCCTTCTTTACCCTCGATTATATCGGAAAACGACTTATAAACCTTAGTATGACCGTCCCTCATTGGTTGTCCCCGTATTCCATTATCAAGAAGTGTATCCACAGCTTCTTGTACTAATTTTTCCTGACACATTACTAATTCTTCAGGTGTAGATCTACTTGTTGTTAATAGATCCATAAGGGTATTATTTCGATAGATAACGCGTCTATACAGTTCATTAATATCTGAACTCATTAGTTTCCCCCCATCTAATTGAATAATCGGTCTAAGTTCGGGAGGAAGAACTGGTAAAAGACATAAAACCATCCATTCAGGTTCTATGTTTGTTCGAATAAAAAGCTTAGCTAATTCTATACGTCTAACCAAGAAATCCTTTCTTCTACTTATTTTTCGATCTTCCCATTCATTCCCCGCGGGACCGTCTTCCCCTAGGACTTTCCATTCTACCGACGAAGAATCTATAATAACTCGCAAATCCAGATCGGCTAATTGTTCTTGGATAGCACCAGCTCCTGTTGCAATTTCTCGATTTCGAAATGTATTGAAGCCTTGTGTAGTAAAAAATAATGGAATACTATATTTCCAAGATTGGATTTCGTATTTAAATGAACCCCGCAATCGTAAGAAAGTAGGTTTTTTAGTTATTGGCCTAGCAAAAGAAAAATTAGGATAGGATTCTCAAGGATTCCCCCCTACAAAATCGGACATGATAGTTTCCTTTCATCCGGCTCAAGCAGCTCGTCGAAATATAGTTAAAGAAAAAAAATATTTCCTTTCTTTAAAACTACATAAGATGTCCCAAAGAGCTACTCGTTACTCAAGTTATCAATAAGGAACAAGCAACATTTCTTGGATTCATTCCTATTTGTTCTTGTAAAAAATTTTTAAATTTTTTATTTCCATCAATTCTCACACTTACAAGGTAACTAAAATGTAAAATTCTTGAGTAGTCTATTTCCCTTCGAATGCTAAAGTCCAAAAGAATGGAAATTCGGACAGGATTTACTTGTTTCTGGTTTCTTACCTTTCGTTTGATCATTTAGATCCCAAACTTACCTCGACGGTTATACCATGCTTACTAAGAATCTCTATGCGATGTAGAGAATCCGAAAACCATGACATGACCTATTTCTATACTTGAGTAGAATGAAAATAAGAATTCCTTTCTTTTTTTTTTTTTTATATATATATATATATAAAAAAAAAAGAAATGATGGATTTAATCCCATACACTTAAGTGAAATTTATTTTCACAAAGTAAATCTTTTTTTAGTTGTTACTGAATAGACCATAGATCACTTCCCCTTTATTAAGGGAAATCTTGATTACACCCCCCCCAATTTCTGAGTTTCATGTTCTGTTTCGACAGAAACATGTCAGAGCTAAGGCATCCCTATTCGATTAAATGAGATGACAGTTTAAACTGTAAAAAAAAAAAAAAATAAGAATCTCAATCAAATCACACATCGCAGTATACTAGGCCCTCTAATTCTTTAAGAGGTTTATCTAAAAAATTCGCGATATAACTAGGAAGTCGTTTCAAATACCACACATGAGTTACTGGGCAGGCCAATTTGATGTAGCCCATTTGATATCGTCGTATTCGAGAATCAACAAATTTTACTCCACATTGTTCACACGATTTTGGATCTTCATTTTCATCTCCAATTACGCGATAATTTCCACAAGCACAAATTCCACTTTTTATGGGTCCAAAAATTCTTTCACAAAATAATCCATCTTTTTCTGGTTTATTGGTTTTGTAATGAAAAGTATAGGGCTTTGTCACTTCTCCAACAATTTCTCCATTAGGAAGGATCCTTTTAGCCCAAGCACTTATTTGTTGAGGTGAAACTAATCCAATTCTTAATTGTTGATGTTTATACCAATCGATCATATAGAAATATTCTGATTAAGTCGGATTAAAC